ATCCCTATACGCCCCAGCCACAACAGCACAACCCTGCACACAATGCAAAGCAACAGCACAACGCGGGCTCCCAACACCACTATGTCACTATAGTAATAAATATATGAATAATGCATACATCCTATATATATGACGTATGCATTATTCATATACCTATCCTAATATTAAGATACAGATATATATAATATATATGCATATATATATATATATAGTATACTATCCCCCCTTTTTTTCCCCCTACTATCTACCATCAGTATTACCTTCCGATAGCCCCTGGCTTCAATGCATCCCCCTCGCCTCCGCGACCAACACAGCTACACCAAGATGTATATGATATTACTCCTTTTACCTTTTTGTAACATACAAACAGGTGCTAAAAACACCTGAACTGACCTCGCACCCTCGGAGTGCTTTTTATTTTCTTTTTTATTAAATCGTACACTGCGTTATATATACGAGGGTTAGAAAAGATCCGGGGGCTCCCCCCCCCCCTCTTGTAAGACCCGGGGTCTAAACCAAACCCGCATCAACACAACAGACATAAAGCCCTTATCGAAAAGTACACAAAGTACTACCTACAACACGAAAAATTGTTATGCCCTCAGACACCCTATCGACCTCTTTCAACACAACATATGCTAGCCAAACCCTGGACCTCTGACTTGGAAAGACAACATACTTCACAAAAATATACTACTAGCACTTTCCCAAACAACACCAAACTTTATAAAACAACTAAATAAAAAAATGACACAAAAAGCAACCCCAACATCATAAAATTAAAGGAAAACAAGACTACCCCACCTCTCTTACTTGGGCAACCTCCTCACAACCCCAACAAATATAATTCCCACCGATAATACGAAAAAGCGCAAACCTTTCTCAAACTCAAAAAGCAACCATAAAGCCAACCTACCACAACATCATTACCCCATAACAAGGATTCCCATATCCCCTGCTCGCCCAATAAGCACCGCGCACCGACCAACCAGCCGGTTAAACAACCCAACACCTGCAACACACTAAATAGCGTGCCCCAGAAGACCCCCAACTCGTTAGCCTCCAAAAATCAACAGCACCCCGCATAATTAACTATTGTTCTAAACACCCTGACTAAAGCAATCAACAAAAACCTAGAAACATACCCAAAACTTAACCCTCCTACAGACCCAAACAGCAACATCGCCAAACGAGTAGAATATACATACGAAACAAAAAAACCTAACAATAGCAAAACAAGGGACACAGCCCCGTAGTTATATAAAAACTCACAAAACAACCCATGCTTCCTAAAGAAAACCCCTATAAAAGGCAAACCACACAAAGAAAACACAAGAACTAACTGTAACACAACCCCATACAAACCTCTGTATCGAGACAAATACACACCCAACGCACTCTGACTCCCGCCAGAGCTACTCATTAGGTCCCCCACAGACATAAACAGAAAACACTTACTAACCCCGTGGGTCAAGAGCTGCAATAACGCCAACACCAAATCCCCACAGACAAAAAAAATCAAACATCACGACACTTTATTACAAGTGGACAGCGCCACAATCTTCTTTAAATCCTGAAAAACCAAAGCCCTAACCCCAGTAATAAAAATAGTAACTATGCCCAAATAAAACAACACCTCTAACATGCGTGGATCACAAACATATTTGTAACGGTACAAAAACCAAGCACCCGCGGCAACCAGTGTAGAGGAGTGCACTAAAGAACTGACAGGTGTTGGGGCTCGCATAGCTTCCAATAACCAAGATATAAAGGGATACGCAGCACTCTTCCTTAACACCACCAACAAATATAACACTAGGAACAGGACACCGGAGTATTCCAATCAACGGCACACCCACATAATCAAGATAAACAGAGAAGCGTCCCCAAACCGAGACGCAAACACCGTTATCAACGAGGCCCGCATCCTCCTCCTATTTGAATAAAACATTATCAAAAAAAAACTAACCAATCCTAAATACTCCCACAATACCAAAGTAAATACCAACGAGGACGTAAAAACCAACACAAACATAACACTCAAAAACCATACAATAAGAGCAAACAACAAACCCCCCTCAGGAGAATCCCCAAAATAATGATAACAATAGAAAAGGGCAATTCTCCCACAACAAAACAACATGAACACACACAACAGGCTCACATCATCAAACAAACAATTAAATAAAAAATCATTAAACACGTGAAATGAGCCCACTCAACCTCTCAAACCAAAACAATACACCACCGCACACAAAATAGCGCTAAACAGCAAAAAAAACAGCATCCTTTAATAGAAAGACACACACTCTCAATTTTACGGCCGAAACGTAAACACCCACCAGGGTTTATTAAAACGACATTATCTTATACAAGGGGTTCAAACCCGTATTTGATGCTTAAAACCAACCCATAACAGCTCTGGCACTCGTATTTCACCACAATAGGCTGTTGCCTTAAGCAAGTATTGCGAATAAACGCAAGTTGTAAGATTTCAAATCAAACACAATAACAAAATTAGTACCCGCCAGAGAGATGCTCCCATCCTATTCTGGACCTAAACCAAACCCATATAACAACACTCTGGCATCTCTGCCCCCCTCTTATTTCTTTCAGCTGAAACTTCACCAAAAGATTTACAATCTTTTATACTCCCCTCTTATACTAAGCTGACATAATTCTAAACACCCTAACGAAAAAACGCATCCTTCCTACTAACTACCACACTCACACCCACAAAACCTATCATTAATATCAAACAATAAACACAATAAGAAAACCCCTCAAAAAAACAACACAAATAGTGGCTAGCTTCAACAAAAGCAGGAAAACACGCCATCCTGAAACTAAACAAACCAAAAAAGAAAAAAAAAGACCTAAAAAACAACAACCAACTCATGCTCACCGCAGGCGAGGGGTTGGGGCTATACACCGACACAAAAACAAACAACACATACACCCCCCCCACATACACCAAACAGAACAAAACCAAATATCATGAAAATCCTATCACACTGTACACATACCCCGAAACACCCAATGCCCTAAGCATCAGCAAAACACAGTATACCACGGGGTGCGATACAAAGCTAAACATAACCAGACTAGAAAAATACAACCTCAAAAAACCTACAGCACTAAGCACGGCCAAAACCTCCTATCGTAAGTCCTTCACAACTTCCAACACAATCGGCATATATGCGTGCCCTGCACCACACAACTCCCTACAATACCCTACAAAAACACCCATACGCTCGGAATAAAAATAAATTTGATTAACACGACCGGGAATACCGTCCACCTTTAAATTACACTCTGGCACAGAAAAAGAATGAATAACATCCGCAGATGTTATTAACAAACGGTAGGGCACTTTAACAACCAACTGCAAAGGCTTATCCACCCTATTCACAAAATCCGTCATATAGGAGTCAAACGTATCCCCATTTGAAGTCGTCTCATACGACCAATACCACTGGCGACCCACCACCTTAACAATGTCACTCTCTGGCAACAAAGTCTCGTAACTTATATACTGCAATTTAAAGAAACAAAGCACAGTGGTTAAAAACGTGGGTATAGCAGTTCACACGAACTCCAACCAACGTTTCTCTCCATCCAACACCATCACCCCCTTGCCTCCTATCTGCCACAGCATCACCACAAACACCCACAGCGGTATAAAAGAGCACACAATAGACACGTAACGAACCAACTCAAGATACAACATTTTGTACAACATACTAAACACCGCTGCTACACAGCAGAGTTACTAACGTTCGGTTCCCCCAACGTTACCATGTTACGACTTATCATAACTAAAAGTCATGATTGACGGGCGGTGTGTACCCCAACTGAATCCCCTTCGAAAGTACTCACCAAATACCCCCTACTACCGAGTCCTGAATACCTGCTATTTTTAATAACAACAGCTTTAAATATAGTAGTGCATAACACCCCTCCTTATTAGCAGCACAAAGACCTGGAGTAAATTATAAAATCTACACCTGTGGACATCAATCACAGATCTTAAACCGGATATACACTAACCCGTAAAAGAGGTAAAACTATAAGTGGACTGTCTTATTAAGCAACACACTCCCCCGGACGAACTTCATCGGCTGCCAAATCCTTTCAGTTTAAACTAAAGTTAAAAACTACTTTCTTCTATACAAGGGTCTCTAATCCTTTTCTATCAAAAGCAACCAACAGATCAAAAGCACATATTTAACAAAGGGATAAATTCTACCTCCCCTCTTTCTTGTCTTTTACACCAATTTACACTAAAGCGGAGAAACAAGCCAACAGATTAACCGCGGTAGCTGGCACTGAGTGTTCACCACTTTTCTGCTACTGCCCTAATCAGAATTTCTTCTAATACAAGTTCTAACTACTAGCTACGAGAACAACCGCTATCTCGTTATTGCACACCAAACATACAACCCATCTATGTAACAACAGTAAGCACATCTCCTACAACCAGAATTAAATAAATCACAAAGATACGGAGCTTCTAAACTCTTTTTAACCTTTGCAAGATTAAACACACCCGCGTGCTCGCACCCAACATAAATTGCAAGCAATCCTTTCGTACTAACTTGCAAGACTAGCAGATAAGAACCGACCTGGCTCACGCCGGTCTTAACTCAACTCATGAAAGGAACACAGGTCGAACAGACCTAACACAAAAACTACTGCGCCTCCGTGTTACCCTAAATCAACATCGAGATGGCAAATAAGCAAAGCGATAGGATCTCTTATTGCTTCTTACCTAGTTATCCCCGAGGTAACTCATACCTATAACCCGTTAGGATCAAAAAACGCATGAAAAATACGCCTCTGCCCCAGATAAACACAAAAGTGTAAAGCTCTCGGGGTCTTTCCGTCTAACTAACTCCGTTTGGTATCTGCACCAAACCTCCAATTTCTAACCCACCTGCCTCCTAATCATTGCCTAGTCTAACCTTTCAAACAATCCCCCAATTACGAGACAATTAATTATGCTACCTTTGCACAGTCAAATTACTGCGGCCATTTACACTCACATGCATAGGGCAGGCTTTACCATCCAACATCTCACGGATGACTATGTTTTTACTAAACAGACCGACAACTTCCGAGATAGGAAGCCAGTATTAACTTAATATACTCATTCTACCATAACACACTACAAACAATTTTCAAGGGGACGAATATCACAAAACTTTACAAACCAATTTAACGATTTTATAATAACATTAACTTAACACAGGGTACTTTTAACCCTTTGCGCATTCCACGCTAATTTAAATTCTTAACTAGCCCAGCACCTCATGGCACCAAGCTTACACCTAAAAACACAACCCCCCATCAGATATTAGAATACACGTCTTATTTATCATCCCTCTAAGGCACTATTTAAAGAGCTACCCGCTCACTCATCACCTGCTTAACATGTGCCTTAAAAACCGTACTCCTTCGGACCCGAGCAACTGCTCATATCCACCAATAGATCATGATGCAAAAGGTACTCTACCCAAAGATCTCCCATCTAGATATATCTCAAAATATAAAACAACTCCTGGGCAAAGCCTTACAGAAACCTAGTGACACCGGCACTTTACAAAAATACCATTCTCTTTAAACTATTTACCCCCTCTCAGACATTAAACCAACACTCACCGAGATGGCTCACTCACATATTCCACGTGCTGAGGCACTGGTAAAACCGCAACATTCAGCACCAAGGCCCTACTTCCCCAAGAAGCCACTACCTTACTTTTCACAATCAAAGACTCCCACAAAACCAACATAAAAAAAAACGCACTAACCATAGATAACCCGGCACCCACTGTACTAACACCCTCTAATCAAAAAAACCTAGGATCATAAACACATACACGACGGGGTAAACCACACATACCAAAATAATGCATAGGGAAAAAACATAAATTAAAACCTAACATAGAACACACCCAGTGTCCCTGCAGCATATACTTATTTAACCTCAAACCTGTCACCACAGGCCACCATCAAATAACCGACAACACTACGGCTCTGTATGACCCTAAGGACAACACGTAATGAAAATGAGCAACCACAAACCACGTGTCGTGCACGACACTATCCAAAACACACGAAGACAGCACAATACCTGTTACTCCCCCGATTGTAAACAAAATAATAAACCCTAGCACCCACAGTAACACTGGATCTCCGGCTCGCACGCCCCTGCCCCTTAGCATGTACAACCAAGAAAAGACCTTAATACCCGTGGGGATACCTATCACCATAGTCACAGAACTGAAAAACACAGCAGTCTTAACATCCAAACCCACCATAAACATGTGGTGAGCTCACACCACACTACCCAAGCACACTATAGAAGCCATAGCAAATATTAAACCATAATAACCAAACAAAGAATCGTTATTACTCAAATTAACGCAGATATGCCTCACAGCGCCAAAACCGGGCAATATCAAAACATACACCTCGGGGTGCCCAAAAAACCAAAACAGGTGTTGGAACAACACAGGATCTCCCCCACCTAAAGGATCGAAAAAAGAAGAACCAAATTTACGGTCAAACAACAACATAGTAATCCCAGCAGCTAACACAGGCAGAGACAAAATCAACAAGATAGATGTAAACAAATAAGCCCACACCAAAACCGAAATTCGAGCCGACGTATACTCCCTTACAGACCTATAAATAGTACATATAAATTTCAACGAACTCAACACACTAGAAATCCCGGCCAAATGCAACCTAAACATTAGAAAATCAACCCCCAATCCTGAGGAATAATCCCCTCTCGACAGAGGGGGATAAAACGTTCAACCAGCACCCGCACCAAAATACATACTCAAGCCCAAACACACCGAAGAAGGTAACAACAACCAAGCACTTAGGGCATTCAATCGGGGCAATTTCAAATCAGGTATCCCCAATAGCAAAGGTAACAAATAGTTACCAAATCCCCCTATTAACACAGGCATCAAAAAAAAAAACAGCATCACGATACCGTGCGCCCTACAAACAAAATTATACACTTCCGGGGCCACAATATTATAATATGGCTCCACAAAATTCAAACGAATCAAAGCACTCAAAGAAAGCCCCAAGAACCCGGCTCACACCCCTATCACTAAATAAACAAGACCAACACGCTTATGATCCATAGTAAACAATCATACTCCCCACTTTTCCACGTTCAGCAAACGATGTAAAAACACCCCCTTTTGTTTTGAAAACAAACAGTACTCCTTATAACCTAGTTCGCTAATTCCTGCGTCACGCTTTAAGAGAGCTGGGTTTTTCAAAACCCCTATCATCGTTAGCAGCGACAACACACAAAACCCTCCTTAATACCTCCAAACTACATAACCCTTATTTACTTCCACAGTGAATCCAAACCCCAACAACACCAAAAATAATGAGTAATAACACATATTCTTGAACATTACACCTTGCAACGGCATTTTTAACAACAGAGACACCTCTAAATCAAAAATAACAAAAAACACCAATAACACAAAATATGTGTATCTGAAAAAGTTCTCAACAACTCGTTGAGATATAAAACCACACTCATATGACCTGACCCAGGTTCGCACAACATTCCCCATAGTATTTACATTCCAAACAAACGCATGAAACACCAACACTAATACAAAAACAACTAAAAACAACAAAGTAAAACCTAACACCACAGACACCCTGAAAAATACCCCACAACTAGTACATCTTGGGAGTAAGAATCCCAAACTTTAAATAAGCTACTTCCAGTTACAAATCAGAGCCCACAACCCGCTACCGACGAAATAAATTTACAACTACTATATCACAGTAGCCTGCTTAGCAGCCCTATCAGCTCAAAAAGCTCCAACCCGAAGACCCCAAATCCCCAAAACTCGTATTCTCCTCAAACTCCTTCTTGATATAAAGCGCTTCTGCCTAAGAAACAAACGCTTACAGGCCCAAAACACCCTCTCAAAGTTAACAGCCTTGCGATTTCCTAACACTAAACTATATAAGCAATCCCCACACTAAACAACCACAAAAACAGAAAAAATAAACAACACCAATGACCACTCCCACATAAACCCTACGAACAAATCATACCGTATCCGCGGCAACGTTGCACGCGCCCATACATAAAAAAAACAATGTAATAAAGTCAACAAAACCACACAATACCCCCCAAAAAAAACAACAGCACTCAACCAAGAAAATACAAACATAATTAAATACTCACACGCAAACAAACAAGTAAAAGGCACACCGCAATACTCCGTATTCAACCCTCTAACCAGCTCTCTCTCCGCCTCGGAATAATCCAAAGGAGTACGATTGCACTCACATAAAATACCCAAAAGCCACAAACCGTAACAAGCGGGCAACACCAAGACCAGAAACCACCTGTGTTGAAGGAAACTCCACAAACCATATCTCCCGCCAACAAGGGCCACTACTATCACCAGACACATAAAACAAGCCTCAAATGTCACAGAACCAAACGCTGAACGCACGCATCTCAGCAACGCATACTTATTATAAGACCCCCAACCCACACTCAAAAGACTATACCCGGACATACTTGTAACAACCAAAAATCACAATATCAGGTATGCCCTAGACACACCACAATGCACCACTGCAAACAACACACAATAGCAACAACTAATAAAAACTAACAAAAGCACACCACACCAGGACAACCACCTGCGGACCAAAAAAAAAGTAGTCTTACCCTTTATAACCAGCTTCAGCAAATCAGCAAAACTCTGCAACAAGCCCCAAATACCCACCTTATTGGGACCCTTACGAAGCTGCATATAACCTAACACCTTACGCTCAGCTAAAACAAAAAAAGCAACTAACACCATTATTAACAAAAAAGCTAACAACCCTCTAAGAAAAATATACAGTAAGACTAAAACCCTATTCACCCGCAGCTTGAAAACTTTCACCGTTAACACGACAAATTAACATTCTACGACTTAAACTAAAGCTGACAATCTCAACAATAGGAAAATCCCACCTCATACTTGCAGAGTACGCATTCTTACCGTAAACTATATCATCGCGATTCACATTCAATTTGGCAACAGGCTTTTCACAACCACCCCTTACGTGTAAAATAAGAATTCCCTATATTAAAACTATGTTGCCCCCGCAATCCACAAACACCCTACTATAATTATACCTACACAACACTTAGCATTCCGCCCAAACTCTTAGGAATCTCCACACCCATTAAATACTTCAACAAATAAAATTGCTCAGAAACAGTATAAACCACTCAGCCAGCAAAAACCACAAAACTGCATGCAAAGATACAACTCCCCATCAACAACTTATAAAACACCGCCAACGACAAAGGCCAAGAAACCACCAACACACTAAACACAAAACACAACCCTACCCTACTGAGCGACATACCACGACCAACATAACCGAAAAAAAGAATAACGCACGTCCCCCAAAAAATGTATACTAAAAACAAAAACAGCAAAGTATCGTAAGACAACACAAAAGCCATAGCTACTAAAGACCCCCTAGACACCAACATCATGTGAGTTCAACAAAAAAACCAATCCAAAGAATACAACCAAAAAAAAAAGGAGCACACTAAAAAGGTTAAACAACACAAATAATTAACCAACACAACCTCCCCACTTCTTACAAAATAACAAAAAAATAAGAAAGGACTCTTCAACATCGTAGAAAAACCTCAAACAACCCACCAATTTGACCCAGTCACAACCTTATAAACCCAACCAAAAAAAGGAAATATACCAAACTTTATCAACAAACCCACCAGCATAAACACAAACAACCCTTGAAACAACACACCACACACTATAAACGACGAAGAAACTCTGGATACGACTAAATATCTAAACAAACTTCTCAACCCCTGCAAACCACCCCCCATAAAAAAACAAGGTATGAGGCACAAAGTACCTAACTCCAAGAACAATCAAAAAAAAGATAAATTCCTCCTAAAAAACAAACAAAAAGAAAAAAAAACAACCCCCGCTATACTAAGCAAGCTTATTAGATACCCCCGCATCCCGTCAACCAACACACCTTAGTGCTTTTCAGAAAAAGACAAAATCCTACAGACAATAAATCAATGCACCAACGCAACAAAGACTTCATAAAAAAATAAAACAAACAAAAACAATACCACCCACCACGTCTCTAAAGACAACAAACCTATAACAAAACCCCCCATAGCCCCTATAGTCAAGTTCACAAACGGCCGAATCAACAACACAACGGGACGCACCAAATACCTCAACCTCTCCGTCAAACAAACAAACGGAGCAATCCACACAGGAGTACCATCGGGTATCAGATTTGCACAGAACTTAGATAAACCCTCTACTGACATCCGACTTACGAACAACGCTAAAAACAAAGGAAACACAAAAACAAATAAAAACACCCCAAAGCCGGACACACCAAAAATATAAGGCACACGCAACAGCAAAAAACAACACAATACCCCTAACAACACAAACCGATACAAAAACTCCTGTCAGCCCCCTTCCACAACACGACATACCAAACACCACAACACGTGCAAACGAGTTAACAACATTACAAGAAAGAATAAAATTATATTACCTGAGCATGAACCAGACAGTTTCTACTTAACTTACCTTTCTTACCTGACAAACCTTACTTTTTCCCACATCACTTGTAACTTCAGCTCTTCAAACTAACACTATATCATATTTTAGCTAGAGAAAACTTTATAGCGAATACCCAACTACCTTTACGACCAAAACGTAATATGCTGCTTCACACCACGCTACACACCCCATTTATATTATAACAAACATAATAAAGCTCCAAAGCACTAAGAAAAACACAGAACTAAAATACCCATACACCCCCGCATCTCCAAAACTCACACTAAAATGCCGCCTCAACAGCCCCCCTATCAAAAACAGTGGCACCAGTCCTCTAAAAAACAAATACAAAAAAAACACATAAACAAACAATAAACTAACATAGCCCCTCTCGGAAACAACAGACACTTCTGTAAAAAACTGCAATGTGGGTGGTAGGGAGGCTACAGTACATACGCCCGAAGCCATCAAACACCGCATTAACAAACTACTAGACAAACAAAACTTCAAAACAAACCATTTACGAGAACCAGAAACCTCATACACCAACCACAAAAGAATAAACACAACACCTGCAGATAACCCGTGACCTACTGAAAAAATAAACGCCAAGGCAGACCCCCTAAAACTAACAACCCTCAAACAAATGGCAGCCACAATTATGTGCGAAAGACTTAAAAAAGCTAACCAACGCTTGCCATCTAACTCACGAGCCGCACTGAAAAAAAACAGTACGGCCAAAGCCATACAAACCAACATATAACCCCTAGAAAACAGGCCCGAGGGCAACACCCTACAACACATTCGACACACACCCAATAACCCCAACTTCATAATATACCCCCTCAAACACACAGAAACAATCCTGCTAGCCTCGGCATGAACTATGGGCAACCACACGTGGAAGGGGGGCAGAGGTACCTTTGTCACAAACATTACACCCAACACTAACAAAACCCTATGACTAAGCAACGCACTTCTGCCCTCTCTTGAAAACCAAGTACGCATATCAAAACTTCCTGACTCCACAGATAAATAGAACAAACACAACAACATAGGTAATCTAGTTAAAACCACATAACCCAACAAATACCACGACGCCAGATAACGCTCCGAATACGGAGACTCCGTCACAAGCAATAACAACAAAAACAGAATAGCCAATTCATAAAAAACCCAAAAAACCAAACAATGCACACAACAATAACACACCAATGAAGAAATCACCCTCAATGTCACATACACCTTCGATACTGCCCTTACACGGCCAAACAAAAACGACAGCGAAAGCCACAGAAACACAGACAAAAGCACTAAATAAAGTCTCACTGCATCTAAAGAAAAAATTGCACCGGATCACAAACCCCTTTGCAAAGCACTCACCTGAAAAGACCTAAAAATACCCCAAACTAGCAAGGACAAGCCCGAGAACACAAAAACTACCAAACAACTATATCAATCAAACTGCTTGTATCTCACAAACGTATCAACACCACTAAACCCAGGGTCACCTCAACCGTAAAAATTACCATCAAAGCTATAAATAAAATTCGTGTTTCCTCCATTTGACACGCTAACGACGAAAACAATAACAACACATTAAAATTTTCAATCACTATTAAACATTTTAACAAACGAGTCAAAGACAATACAAACCTGGACACAACAATAAACACACCTAAAACCACTACGGCAGTATACACTTCCGAAAACTATATCAAATTCTTAACAGAATATTCCCTAAACGCTAAAGAACCTACCCATAAGCCCTTAAACAACAATAGCAACACAACCACAAACAACCTCGACAACTTACTAACCAAGACATAGGGATACTCCGGATGGCACGCACCTAAATAACTAAGCAGGAAAAAAAAAGAGAAGAAGAACCAAAATACGTACTGACGAGACACAGAATAGCAGCAAGCCCTATTAAAAGTAGGTAACCACAACAAAAACAAAAAAACTAACACCAGAACTAAGCCCCCAATCTTAGACTCTATCGAACGCAGCATGGCATAGAACGCCAAAAAATATCACTCAGGCTTTATAGACACCGGAGTAACCATAGGATCCGCCTGTATATACCTTTCCACATCCAGCACCCCGTCTGGGCTCCACAACAAACACAAACAACACAACCACAGTAAGCACATCAACACAAAACCGTCCTTATTAGTAAAATACCTGTGAAACAACACTACATCCCTATAGCCGCCAGACACATTCAAAGGATTATTAGAACCACCCAAATGTAAATAAAACAAATGCACAACCCTGAACCCCAAAATCACAAAAGCTAAGCACACATGTGCTGAAAACACGCGCACCAACGTAACATTCGTGACTGAGAACCCCCCAACTACAAACTTATACAGCCTTGCCCCTATAAAAGGAACTCTCTGCATAATTGATGTTAGCACCGTGGCAGCCCAATACGACATCTGATGCCAAGGCAGTATATACCCTAAAAAAGCCTCCACCATCATCAATAAGTACAGCACAAACCCTACATTCCACACACCTAACTTTCTATACCTAGAATAATACAAAGCGCGCCCCATATGCACCAAAAACAAAATGAAAATAAAACTTACGCCCCAAATATGTGCATAGCGCACCAATCAAACCACCAACCCTTCATTAGTAAAATCCACCACACACCCAAATCTCAAATACCTGTCTGCTACATACAAAAAGGAAAGTATCACCCCAGACACCACCTGCAACACCAAAAAAGCACTAATCATAAAACCCCCACATCATAAATACCTCAACGACACGTTTGTGGGCAAATCCACAACATTACCACGAACCAGCGACAACATACTATCCTTCGCCCTAAATTTGGGATTGTTAACACCACAAGTTAACAGTTTAAAAATAACTTACGAAAGACACCATTACTAGGAAAGATACACCACCATAAAAACAAGTAACCAAATGTAGTCCACAAAATGCCAATACCATACTACTATGTCAGAGTAATAATCACTTAAATTAGACCCACCCATATATATCACGATGCACAACCCTACGGTGCCCATCAACACGTGCAGAAAATGCAAACCCACAGTCCTAAAACACACTGCATAATAAACAGAATCCGACCACCTGCACTCACAATCATAAAACTCATACATTTGCAGCAGCATAAAGCAAGTACCTAAAAACAACGTAGCCCAGAGGCATCAACGGCCTCAAGACAAACCCATCCCATGATGATAAGCTGTCACCGTGATAGAAGAACCGAGTAACAAAAAACAACCCAAAAAGGGTAACTCTAGAAATTCCGAAATTGTTTCCGTATCAGGGGACTCATACCACAAGCACCCCGCAAATAAAGAAAAAAAAAGAATGGCCTCAGTCATAATAAACAGCCCAAACCCCATTACATAACGCTGACCCGTGTAAAAAAGCTCCTTCAATAAATAACACACGGACACCGAAATCATGCCAACAAACACCAAAACACCGGCCAGCTGTCACAAAAAAGATCTGACCACTGCCACAAACACAACAAACGCTTTAAAAAACGGTAACCAACTCAT